AAATTTGATGAGGATTTGGTTCATCCCACACGTACCCGTCATGGGCATCCTGCTTTTCTATGTTTTATAGACTTGTATGTAACTATTGAGAGTCAAGATATTCTACATAATGTAAATATTCCAACAAAAAGTTTGATTTTAGTTCAAAATGATCAATATGTAGAATCAGAACAAGTGATTGCCGAGATTCGTGCCGGAACGTACACTTTTCATTTTAAAGAGAGGGTTCGGAAACATATTTATTCTGAGTCAGAAGGAGAAATGCACTGGAGTACTGATGGCTATCATGCAACCGAATATCCGTATAGTAATGTTCATCTATTACCAAAAACAAGTCATTTATGGATATTCGCAGGAGGTCTATGCAGATCCAATATAGCGTCTTTTTCACTCCACAAGGATCAAGATCAAATGAATGCTAATTCTTCTTCTGTCGAAGAAAGATGTATCTTCGATCTCTCACCGACTAATGATCAAGTCAGCCATAAATTGTTGGATACTATTGGTAGAAAAGATAGAGAAATTCTTGACTATTCAAAACCTTATCGAATCATATCCAAGGGTCATTGGAATCTCATAGAGCCTTCTACTTCTATTCGTCAAGAGAGCTCTTTGGCGAAAAAGCGAAGAAATAGATTCGTGATTCCCTTACAATATGATCAAGAACAAGAAAATAAACTAATAACCTGTTTTGGTATTTCGATTAAAATACCTATAAATGGTATTTTACGTAGAAATAGTATTCTTGCTTATTTTGATGATCCGCGATATAGAAGAAGCAGTTCGGGAATTACTAAATATGGGGTTGTCGAAGTAGATTCAATCGTAAAAAAAGAGGATTTTTTTGAGTATCGAGGAGCAAAAGGATTTAGTCCGAAATACCAAATGCAAATGAAAGTAGATCGATTCTTTTTCATTCCCGAGGAAGTGCATATTTTACCCGGATCTTCCCCCATAATGGTCCGGAACAATAGTATCGTTGGAGTAGATACACGACTTGCTTTAAATATAAATACAAGAAGTCGAGTAGGTGGATTAGTCCGAGTGGAGAGAAAAAAAAAGAGTATGGAACTGAAGATTTTTTCTGGAGATATTCATTTTTATAGAGAGGTGGATAAAATATCTAGGCACAGTGGTATTTTTATACCACTAGGAATGAAAAAAAAAGATCCTAAAAGATCAAAAAGATTGAAAAATTGGATCTATGTCCAACGGATTACACCTACAAAAAAAAAGTATTTTGTTTTGGTTCGGCCCGTAGTCACATATGAAATAGCTGATGGGATAAATTTAGCAACACTTTTCTCTCAGGATCTCTTGCAGGAAGAAGATAATGTTCAACTACGAATTGTCAATTATATACTTTATGGAAATGGCAAGTCAATTCGAGGAATTTCTCACACAAGTATTCAATTAGTTCGGGCTTGCTTAGTATTGAATTGGGACCAAGAAAAAAAGGGTTCTATAGAAAAAGAGGTTCACGCCTCTTTTGTTGAAATAAGGGCAAAAGATCTGCTTCGTTGTTTCATCCAAATTGAGTTAGTAAAGTCCACTATTTCGTATACCGTAAAAAGGTATGATATGGCAGGTTCAGGATTGATTTACTATAATAGATTAGATCGTACCCATATCAATCCTTTTGATTCCAAGTCGAAGATTCAATCATTTTCCCAACAAAAGGGAACTTTTGGTACGTTGTTTAATCAAAATAAGGAATGCCAATCCTTCAGAATTTTGTCATCATCCAATTGTTCTCGAATTGGCCCCTTCAATATTTCGAGATACAATAATTCAACAAAAGAATCGGATCCCGTGACTCCAATTAGGGATTTGTTGGGTCCTTTAGGTACTATTGTGCCTAAAATAGTAAATTTTAGTTCATCTTACTATTTAAGAACTTATAATCAAGTCTTCTTAAAGAAAGATTTTTCACTTGAAGATTTTCAACAGACTTTACAAGTGATTCAAGTACTTCCATTTCAATACTGTTTCCTAGATGAAAATAGTAGGATTTATAATCCCGATCCATGCAGTAGCATCATTTTTAATTCATTCCTTTTGAATTGGTATTTTCTCCATCACAATTCTTATGAAGAGGCATGGACAATAATTAGTCTTGGACAATTCCTTTGTGAAAATGTATGTCTATTTAAATACGGATTGTGCATAAAAAAATCTGGTCAAATTTTCATTGTTCATGTTGACTCTTTAGTTATAAGATCAGCTAAGCCCTATTTGGTCACTCCAGGAGCAACTGTTCATGGCCATTATGGGGAAACCTTTTATAAAGGAGATACATTAATTACATTTATATATCAAAAATCGAGATCCGGTGACATAACGCAAGGTCTTCCAAAAGTGGAACAGATCTTAGAAGTTCGTTCAATTGATTCAATATCGATGAACCTCGAAAGAAGAGTTGAAGGTTGGGATGAACGTATCCGAAGGATTCTTGGGATTCCCTGGGAATTCTTGATTAGAGCTGAACTCACCATAGCCCAAAGTCGTATCTCTTTAATTAATAAGATCCAAAAGGTTTATCGATCCCAGGGGGTACAGATCCATAATAGACATATAGAGATTATTGTACGTCAAGTAACGTCTAAGGTGTTGGTTTTAGAAGATGGAATGTCTAATGTTTTTTTACCTGGGGAATTGATTGGATTGTTGCGAGCAGAGCGAGCAGGGCGTGTTTTGGACGAAGCGATCTGTTATCGGGCAATCTTATTGGGAATAACGAAGTCATCTCTGAATACTCAGAGTTTCATATCCGAAGCGAGTTTTCAAGAAACTGCTCGAGTTTTAGCAAAAGCTGCTCTACGAGGTCGTATTGATTGGTTGAAAGGCCTGAAAGAGAACGTTGTTCTGGGGGGTATTATACCGGTTGGTACCGGATTCAAAAGATTAGTACATCGTTCAAAGCAAGACAAAAACATTCATTTAAAAATAAAAAAGAAGAATCTATTCGAGTTGGAAATGAGAGATATTTTATCACACCATAGAGAATTATTTTGTTCTTGTGTCTCAAACATTTTCCATGAGACACAAGACCAATCATTTACGTAATATAATTTCTTAATTCCTAACAAGAAGTTCCTTTTTTTTACCTGAACTCTATAGTTCGATTATGGATTTCGTAATCAATGAAATAAAAAATAAAGAATGAGATTCATGTTTTGGGTCGTAGATCAATGGTTAATCCTGGTAGAAGGTTCCGTCGGAACAATTATTTATTTCACAGGATACTGAATCTCTAAAAAAAAAAAAAGACAAAAAAAAAGTGTGGGAAAATGGGAAGACGATATTGGAACATAAATTTGGAAGAAATGATGGAAGCAGGAGTTCATTTTGGTCATGGTACTAATAAATGGAATCCTAGAATGGCTCCTTACATCTCTGCAAAGCGTAAAGGTATTCATATTACAAATCTTACTATAACTGCTCGTTTTTTATCAGAAGCCTGCGATTTAGTTTTTGATGCAGCAAGTAGGGGAAAAAAATTCTTAATCGTTGGCACCAAAAAGAAAGCAGCGGATTTAGTAGCATCAGCAGCAATAAGGGCTCGATGTCATTATGTTAATAAAAAATGGCTTGGTGGTATGTTAACGAATTGGTCTACTACAGAAACAAGACTTCAGAAGTTCAGGGACTTAAGAGCAGAACAAAAGATGGGTAAACTCGATCGTCTTTCCAAAGGAGAGGCAGCACTGTTGAAGAGAAAGTTATCTACCTTTCAAACATATTTGGGTGGGATCAAATATATGACGGGATTGCCCGATATTGTAATTATCGTTGATCAACAAGAAGAATATACGGTTCTTAGAGAATGTGTCATTTTGGGTATTCCGACGATTTGTTTAATCGATACAAATTGTGACCCAGATCTTGCAGATATTTCTATTCCGGCCAACGATGATGCTATAGCTTCGATTCGATTGATCCTTACCAATTTAGTATCTGCAATTTGCGAAGGTCGTTCTAGTTATATAAAAAATGGTTGATTATCTTATCATTACTCTTATCATTAAAAAGATATCATTAAAAATAAGAAGATAAGAAGATTAGTTCGTTTTTGGTGAACTCTTTTTGATTGTTACTTTTTTGGTTTGCATTTTTTGGAGTTCAATTTCTTTTAGAGGACAATATGAATGTTATACCATGTTCCATTAAAAACCTCAAGGGGTTATACGATATATCAGGTGTAGAAGTAGGCCAACATTTATATTGGCAAATAGGAGGTTTACAAATTCATGCCCAAGTACTTATCACTTCTTGGGTTGTAATTGCTATCTTATTAGGTTCAGTCTTAATAGCTGTTCGGAATCCACAAACCATTCCGACCGACGGTCAGAATTTCTTCGAATATGTCCTTGAATTTATTCAAGACTTGAGCAAAACTCAGATTGGAGAGGAGTATGGTCCTTGGGTTCCATTTATTGGAACGATGTTCCTCTTTATTTTTGTTTCTAACTGGTCAGGTGCTCTTTTACCTTGGAAAATCATAAAGCTACCTCATGGGGAGTTAGCTGCGCCCACGAATGATATAAATACTACTGTTGCTTTAGCTTTACCCACGTCAGTGGCATATTTCTATGCGGGTCTTAGCAAAAAAGGATTGGGATATTTCAGTAAATACATTCAACCAACTCCAATACTTTTACCAATTAATATTCTAGAAGATTTTACAAAACCTTTATCTCTGAGTTTTCGACTTTTTGGAAATATATTGGCTGATGAATTAGTGGTTGTTGTTCTTGTTTCTTTAGTGCCTTCAGTAGTTCCTATACCTGTCATGTTTCTTGGATTATTTACAAGCGGTATTCAAGCTCTTATTTTTGCAACTTTGGCTGCGGCTTATATAGGTGAATCCATGGAGGGGCATCATTGACTCACTTTCAAAATAGTCTTCTTTGAAGCTTATCCCAATTAAAGCAATGCGGGGGGTTCAATATAATTCACTGGGTTGTAGAAGAAGATGCAAAATATCTTTTTTTTTCTAGCCCACTACATTGATATGGATTCCCATATCAGTTCTTTTTCTATTTTGTCTGTGATTTTGAATTGAATCAAAGAGAAAATAGAAAGAATAGAATAGTTTATAAACAAGGAAACGCAATGACTAAAACCGTATACATATCTATTTACATAAAACTCCATCATGGGTAGAAAGGAAAAACGGTATATCGAAGTAGTTCCGACAATTCAGTAATATCCTAAATTCCTTTTGTAGTTACGATAAAGATCAAAAAATAAGAATTAAGTATAATTAAGTATAAGAAATAAGTGTAGTAAAGTAAATAAATAGTAAGTAAATAGTAAAAGTAGAAGAGAAGTAGAAAAAGAAGTAGATTAAGTTCTAATTCATTGGTTGGTTGTATCATTAACCATTTCTTTTTTTGGTGCGAGGAACTTACCATGAATCCACTTATTTCTGCTGCTTCCGTTATTGCTGCTGGATTGGCTGTAGGGCTTGCTTCTATTGGACCTGGGGTTGGTCAAGGTACTGCTGCGGGACAAGCTGTAGAAGGTATTGCGAGACAACCAGAAGCAGAGGGTAAAATACGAGGTACTTTATTGCTTAGTCTGGCTTTTATGGAAGCTTTAACAATTTATGGACTGGTCGTGGCTTTAGCTCTTTTATTTGCAAATCCTTTTGTTTAATGTTTAATCTCATCGTAGAATTGAAATGTAAAAAAAAAAAAGAGGCACCTATCATCTTTCTTATTTTATTTACTCAGATTTGCCCTTCGCTCCTTCGAATTATATCAACACTTTACCCCCACAATTCCTTATTTTTTCTTTGTTGAAACAATACTCTGGAAAGGGCTGATTTGAGGATAAGGAATTAGCGGATCCACTCGTTTTCTTCCCTTTCGTTCTTAGTTTAGTAAAATGGGATTTTTTTTTTTTTTTTTACTTTTATCTTTTACTTTTACTTTGTATTGGTATTTTATTTGTATATATTTGTATATGTATATTAGGAGGCATTTCAACAAAGGAGATTTTTCACGATTGATACGAGGTCTCGGAACTCACTTAAATTTCATAAATTTATGAAGTATTTTATTGAAAACTTCATTAAAAAAAGATAAGAATAATAAGCGGAGTGATACAAAAAGAACTCTGTTCTTTGTTAGTCCTATCTATAAAGGGAGAGCTTATGAAAAATATAACCGATTCTTTTGTTTCCGTGGGGCACTGGCCATCCGATGGGAGTTTCGAGTTTAATACCGATATTTTAGCAACAAATCCAATAAATCTAAGCGTAGTGCTGGGTGTATTGATTTTTTTTGGAAAGGGAGTGTGTGCGAGTTGTGTATTTCAAGAATAGGTTGGATTTCACCGGCTGCACTTTCTTTATATTTATAGCATAAGTAGGAAAAGGGTGCAAAATCTCGACGAATTACTTCGGAATTGGATTTTTTAAGAAATCATATGTAAGAACCATAGCATTTCGTGACTAATTGGTAAAATAACTTTGATTCTCTATCAACCAATAATGTTGAGGTCTTTTACATGGTTAAAAATACATTTTTTGAAGTCCAGGCACATTATAGCATGGTACTCTTTCTACCGCTACGTTAGTACCGAAATGGTAAAAAAAAAAAAAGGATAATTGGGAATTTATCCGATGTTGAACACTCATATGGATAAATAAACATTAACTGGAAAGATGGGTATCTTCCCCCCCTTTTTTTTTATCCACTGCCGAATCGACGACCTATGTATTTTGTAAAAAAAAAAAGAATTCTTTGGATGAAAAAAGAATCGAAATCTCATTCTCATAATAATGAGATGAAGTGATGAAGTTCAGAATTATATTAGATTCTATTTATATTCTATTATTCTATTAGAATTTTGATCTAAATTATCATAGCATAGAAAGAAGAAAGAATATAATTCTTTCTTCTATTTAAAATCTTTTTTTTTTGTAAATAAAGAACAAATAAAGAAACAACTTTGCTGACAATTTTTTATTTTTTGTCTGGTCTGAAGAGTCCTCCTAAGATTCTGATGTTAGATCAGTTTCGATCTATTTTCATACTAATACGAACAGAAAAGAGAGGATAGGCTCATTCCATTCAAAGATATGGGAAATCCCAATCAAAGAAAAGATAAAGAAACATTTGAGCGTGAGAGCCAAATGAATCGAAAGATTCATGTTTGGTTCGGGAAGAGATATGATAGTTGTGAAATGAATGGAAAGATAATCTACTTTCATTAAATGATTTATTAGATAAGCGAAAACAGAGGATCTTGAGTACTATTCGAAATTCAGAAGAATTACGTAGAGGGGCCATTGAACAGCTCGAAAGAGCTCGAGTTCGATTACGGAAAGTGGAAATCGAAGCAGATGAGTATCGAACGAATGGATACTCTGAGATAGAACAAGAAAAAGTCAATTTGATTAATGCTACTTGCAATAGTTTAGAACGATTAGAAAATTACAAAAATGAGACTCTTTTTTTTGAACAACAAAGAGCAATTAATCAGGTCCGA